AAGTTCTAATTTCAGTAGTGTTGAGCATTTTTTTGATATCATAGACATTTGGAGTTTCATCTCTGACGACACTTTTTTAGTTAGAGATAGTAATGGGGACAGTTATTCTATATATTTTGATATTGAAAATCAGATTTTTGAGATTGACAATGATAGTACTTTTCTGAATGAACTAGAAAGTTCTTTTTCTAGTTATCTGAATTCTAGATATATGAGTAGTGGATCTAAAAGTAGTAATCGCTACTATTATCATTACATGTACGATACTCAATCTAGTTGGAATAATCACATTAATAGTTGCATTGATAGTTATCTGCGTTTTGAAATCAGTATTGATAGTTACATTTCAGGTGGGACACATAATTACAGTGACAGTTATGTTTATAGTTTCATTTGTAATGAAAGTATAAGTGATAGTGAAAGTAGAAATTCTAGTCTGAGAACTAGTGTTAATAGCACTGATTTCAATATAAGAGGAAGATCTAATGATTTCGATATAAATAAAAAATACAGACATTTATGGGTTCAGTGCGAAAATTGTTATGGATTAAATTACAAAAAATTTTTTAAGTCAAAACTGAATATTTGTGAACAGTGTGGATATCATTTGAAAATGAGTAGTTCAGAGAGAATCGAACTTTTGATTGACCCAGGTACTTGGGATCCTCTGGATGAGAGTATGGTCTCGACGGACCCCATTGAATTTCATTCAGAGGAGGAACCTTATAGAGATCGTATTGATTTTTATCAAAGAAAGACAGGTTTAACTGAAGCTGTTCAAACAGGCATAGGTCAATTAAATGGTATTCCCATAGCAATTGGGGTCATGGATTTTCAGTTCATGGGAGGAAGTATGGGATCCGTAGTCGGCGAGAAAATCACCCGTTTGATCGAATATGCTACTAATCAATCTCTACCTGTTATTATTGTATGTGCTTCCGGAGGAGCACGCATGCAAGAAGGAAGTTTGAGCTTGATGCAAATGGCTAAAATATCTTCTGCTTTATATAATTATCAATTAAATAAAAAGTTATTCTATGTATCAATTCTTACATCTCCTACAACCGGTGGAGTTACAGCTAGTTTTGGTATGTTGGGAGATATCATTATTGCTGAACCTAATGCCTACATTGCATTTGCGGGTAAAAGAGTAATTGAACAAACATTGAATAAGACAGTACCCGACGGTTCACAAGCGGCTGAGTATTCATTCCATAAGGGCTTATTCGATCCAATCGTACCACGTAATCTTTTAAAAGGTGTTCTGGGTGAGTTATTTCAGCTCCACGGTTTCCTTCCCTTGACTTAAAAATTTTAAAATTAAAGTACAGCACTAGATTCAGTTATTTGTAGTGAGCAATAAATAATTCATCATCGTGACAAAAAACCGATAAAAATGACGTTTGGTGACATAAATTCTGTTTGATGTATAATTATAATATAATTTAATGAATGTCTAATAAATATAGAATAAATATAGAAATATCTATGTAGTAACAGAAGTAATCTCTATATCTTCCAAAAATCCATTTTTTGACTTTTACGACGAATCCCTCTTGTATCGGATTAGTTAGAGTCGCGAACTCATAAAAACTTCTTATTATTTTAGTTTTAGAAAGAAGATAAGAATGAAAACAGGATAAGAAAAAGTTTATTAAATGGAATTATCATACATATTCGTGTAGAAAGATAAATAAAATAGGTACACTTAATGTAGTTTTACGTTTCTTGCATTTAATATTATTTTGCATTTATTAACTACTTAATATTATTTATATTATAATATAATAGATAGACTACTTATCATAAGATATCTTTATAAGAGGTTCAAATATTAAATTGAGGCACCCATTCTATGACAGATTTTAACTTACCCTCTATTTTTGTGCCTTTAGTGGGCCTAGTATTTCCGGCAATTGCAATGGCTTCTTTATTTCTTTATGTCCAAAAAAATAAGATTGTCTAGCTGCGATGTATGGGACCAAATCTCATCAAGTTATTTCAATCAACACTGGATCATTATTTAGGTATCTATTTTTTTAGTGGAATGTGGTACGACATGTGACTCCTTGCAAATACAAATGAAAGGAAGAGCCGTTTTGCATGCGTATACATTATATCTGTATAAATTAAATGCATGTATATGCAGGTATAGCTCTGGTCAAAAGCGGATCATCAAATATTTAAAGTGGAAAGTCAATGTATCTAACCAATTATTTCTAATGGTTCACATTAAGTGCTAGTTGATGAAAGTTACCTCGGGCTCGGGAGCAAGAAAAGAAAAGTCAAATTCATTTGGTTTATTCTCCCAATTCCAATCGAATGCAATTGGATCTAGTATAGTATGAACTGGCGATCAGAACATATATGGATAGAACTTATAACGGGGTCTCGAAAAACAAGTAATTTTTTCTGGGCCTGTATCCTTTTTTTAGGTTCACTAGGATTCTTAATCGTTGGAACTTCCAGTTATCTTGGTAGGGATCTGATATCCGTATTTCCATATCAGCAAATATCTTTTTTTCCACAAGGGATTGTGATGTCTTTTTATGGAATTGCGGGTCTATTCATTAGCTCCTATTTGTGGGGCACAATTTTGTGGAATGTAGGTAGTGGTTATGATCGATTCGATAGAAAAGAAGGAATAGTGTGTATTTTTCGTTGGGGATTTCCTGGAAAAAATCGTCGTATCTTCCTTCGCTTCCTTATGAACGATATTCAGTCAATCAGAGTGGAGGTTAAAGAGGGCCTTTATACTCGCCGTGTCCTTTATATGGAAGTCAGGGGCCAGGGAACTATTCCCTTGACTCGTACTGATGAGAATTTAACTCCACGAGAAATTGAACAAAAAGCTGCGGAATTAGCCTATTTCTTGCGCGTACCAATTGAAGTATTTTGAAATGAAACGAGGAAGAAATACTTTCTCAGCATGAGGGAAGGAATTCAGTAATCCTTTTCTTCTTTTTTTAATACAACTGAAGTTTCTTCAGAATGCTCATTCGAGTAGAACATGCTAGATTCTATTTCTTTGTTCTGTTGATGTGGCGGTGACCCTTAGAATAAAGCAAAACAGGGGGACGTATAGAGACTCATTACATAGACCCAAACCAGACATTTCAAAATAGAGAATTCATCTTTTCTTTTTAGTTTAGGGCCAAATTCCATTTTAGAATTGATATATTAGATAAAGATACAGATAGATCGTATTTATTTCATAAAATTTCTCTCATTTGTCAACCAATCCTTCTTTTTATCTTGAATTTTGCTCCTTGAGAAACAAAGATTGGATCTCTCATAACCATCCAATTTATCTCTCGGTTTGTCACTTATTTCGGATTTCATCATCAATATTCTTCAGAAATATCTCCTCTTTTCCTGGGGGTGAAACATTTCAAAATAATTATTTGGTCCGCGGTGGAGTTCTTTCGTCTTGAAATTTGAATAATATTCTTCAAGTGGTTTTTGAGCATTCATCAAAAAGAACAAATAAGGATGCAATACAATTGGTTCTAATTTGTTCAATTGAAATATCTGAAGCTTATTTTTTTTTTTCATCCAAAGCAGACTCTATCTTTATTCTATTTCTATATTTAATTTAAACCCAAGATTTAATTTAGTTAGATCAAGGACTAAATAATTATACAAAAATTGAGAATAGATCCATAGGTTCCACACCTTGTTATAGAACTCATGCTTCAGAGAAATATCAAATAAGATAAAATTAACAAATAAAATGAAGCAGGTTTATTAACAATTAAAAAAAAAAGAAAAGTGAAAAAAAAAAAAAGAAAGCGTTGATTTTCCTTCCATATCTTGCATCTATAGTATTTTTACCCTGGTGGGTCTCTCTCTCATTTAATAAATGTCTGGAACCCTGGGTTAATGATTGGTGGAATACCAGGCAATCCGAAACTTTCTTGAATGATATTCAAGAAAAGAACGTTCTAGAAAAATTCATAGAATTAGAACAACTATTTCTGTTGGATGAAATGATAAAGGAGTACCCCGAGACACATCTACAAAAGCTTCGTATAGGAATCCACAAAGAAACAATACAATTGGTCAAAATACATAATGAATATAATTTACATAGCATTTTGCATTTCTCGACAAATATAATCTGTTTCGCTATTCTAAGTAGTTATTTTATTCTGAGTAATGAAAAACTTGTCATTCTTAATTCTTGGGTTCAGGAATTCTTATATAACTTAAGTGACACAACAAAAGCCTTTTCTATTCTTTTAGTCACTGATTTATGGATCGGATTCCACTCTCCACATGGTTGGGAACTAATGATTGGTTCGGTCTACAACGATTTTGGATTGACACATAACGATCAAATTATATCCGGTCTTGTTTCCACCTTTCCAGTCATTCTAGATACAATTGTGAAATATTGGATTTTCCATTATTTAAATCGTGTATCTCCTTCACTTGTAGTTATTTATCATTCAATGAATGAATGAGAATGAAGAACTCATTTGATCTCTTGATATCAATCAAATCAGAAAGAATCTTTCTTCGTGCATAACAAAATTTAAATTTGACTTACTCTTTCTTTATACTTCTACCTGTTTATTCAAGGTATTCGTCCTATATTCCAGTACAATTATTCCAGTACAATGACAGACTTGTGGATAGGGAACTATACTAGCTACCTACCTAATTTATTGTAGAAATTTGGGGATCGATGATTGGACCATGCAAAATAGAAATACTTTTTGGGGGGTAAAGGAGCAGATGACTCGATTTATTTCTGTATCGATCGTGATATATGTAATAACTCAGACATCTATTTCAAATGCATATCCTATTTTTGCGCAGCAGGGTTATGAAAATCCACGAGAAGCAACTGGACGAATTGTGTGTGCCAATTGCCATTTAGCTAATAAGCCCGTGGATATTGAGGTTCCGCAATCTGTACTTCCTGATACTGTATTTGAAGCAGTTGTTAGAATCCCTTATGATACACAACTGAAACAAGTTCTTGCTAATGGCAA